GTTAATGTAGCTTAATTAATAAAGCAAGGCACTGAAAATGCCAAGATGAGTCGCACGACTCCATAAACACAAAGGTTTGGTCCTAGCCTTCCTATTAGTTTTTAGCAGACTTACACATGCAAGTCTCCACGCCCCAGTGAGAATGCCCTTAAAATCATCAATGATCTAAAGGAGCAGGTATCAAGCACACTCTTAAGTAGCTCATAACACCTTGCTAAGCCACACCCCCACGGGATACAGCAGTGATAAAAATTAAGCCATAAACGAAAGTTTGACTAAGCCATGCTAAAAAGGGTTGGTAAATTTCGTGCCAGCCACCGCGGTCATACGATTAACCCAAACTAATAGGCCTACGGCGTAAAGCGTGTTTAAGATACCTTTGCACTAAAGTTAAAACTTAACTAAGCCGTAAAAAGCTACAGTTACCATAAAATAAACCACGAAAGTGACTTTATAATAATCTGACTACACGATAGCTAAGACCCAAACTGGGATTAGATACCCCACTATGCTTAGCCCTAAACATAGATAATTTTACAACAAAATAATTCGCCAGAGGACTACTAGCAATAGCTTAAAACTCAAAGGACTTGGCGGTGCTTTATATCCCTCTAGAGGAGCCTGTTCTATAATCGATAAACCCCGATAAACCTCACCACCCTTTGCTAATTCAGTCTATATACCGCCATCTTCAGCAAACCCTCAAAAGGTAGAGCAGTAAGCACAATCATTTTACATAAAAAAGTTAGGTCAAGGTGTAACTTATGAGGTGGGAAGAAATGGGCTACATTTTCTACTCCAAGAACATTTCACGAATGTTTTTATGAAATTAAAAACTGAAGGAGGATTTAGTAGTAAATTAAGAATAGAGAGCTTAATTGAATAGGGCCATGAAGCACGCACACACCGCCCGTCACCCTCCTCAAGTAATAAGACACAACCATAACCATATTAACTTAACTAAAACACAAGAGGAGACAAGTCGTAACAAGGTAAGCATACCGGAAGGTGTGCTTGGATTAATCAAAGTGTAGCTTAACTAAAGCGTCTGGCCTACACCCAGAAGATTTCATTACTTATGACCACTTTGAACAAAAGCTAGCCCAACCAACCTCAAACTTAAGTATTACAGGTATATAAAATAAAACATTTAGTTAAACAATAAAAGTATAGGAGATAGAAATTTTAATTGGAGCGATAGAGATAGTACCGTAAGGGAATGATGAAAGACATCTTAACAGTATAAAACAGCAAAGATTACCCCTTCTACCTTTTGCATAATGAACTAGCCAGAAACAACTTAACAAAGAGAACTTAAGCTAAGTCCCCCGAAACCAGACGAGCTACCCATAAACAATCTAAAAGGATCAACTCATCTATGTAGCAAAATAGTGAGAGGATTTGTGGGTAGAGGTGAAAAGCCTAACGAGCCTGGTGATAGCTGGTTACCCACAAACAGAATTTTAGTTCAACTTTAAATTTACCTAAAAAAAATAAAATTTTAATGTAAATTTAAAATATAGTCTAAGAAGGTACAGCTTCTTAGAATAAGGATACAACCTTTATTAGAGAGTATATACTGACACCACCATAGTTGGCTTAAAAGCAGCCACCAATTGAGAAAGCGTTCCAGCTCAACAAACAACACAACTTAATCCCAACCATATTACATCAACTCCTAATTATACCTCCTGGGTCATTCTATTTAAATATAGAAGCAACAATGCTAGTATGAGTAACAAGAACTATTTTCTCCCCGCATAAGCTTATATCAGGAACGGATAGACCACTGATAGTTAACAATCCGATAATATTAACCCAAAAATGAAATACTTATCTACACTATTGTTAACCCAACACAGGCATGCATTTAAGGAAAGATTAAAAGGAGTAAAAGGAACTCGGCAAACACAAACCCCGCCTGTTTACCAAAAACATCACCTCCAGCATTCCTAGTATTGGAGGCACTGCCTGCCCAGTGACATTTGTTTAACGGCCGCGGTATCCTGACCGTGCAAAGGTAGCATAATCATTTGTTCTCTAAATAGGGACTTGTATGAATGGCCACACGAGGGTTTAACTGTCTCTTACTCCCAATCAGTGAAATTGACCTTCCCGTGAAGAGGCGGGAATACCACAATAAGACGAGAAGACCCTATGGAGCTTTAATTAACTAACCCAAACCTATGGATACTACATACCTACAAGGCATAACACAACACCATTATTATGGGTTAGCAATTTAGGTTGGGGTGACCTCGGAATATAAAAAAACTCCCGAGTGATTAAAATTTAGACCCACAAGTCAAAATACAACATCACTTATTGATCCAATAGTTTTTGATCAACGGAACAAGTTACCCTAGGGATAACAGCGCAATCCTATTCAAGAGTTCATATCGACAATAGGGTTTACGACCTCGATGTTGGATCAGGACATCCTAATGGTGCAGCAGCTATTAAGGGTTCGTTTGTTCAACGATTAAAGTCCTACGTGATCTGAGTTCAGACCGGAGTAATCCAGGTCGGTTTCTATCTATTATATAACTTCCCCCAGTACGAAAGGACAAGGGAGGTAAGGCCTACCTCACAAAGGCGCCTCAAAACTAATAGATGAAGTCAACTCAATCTAACCAGTTTATCTCCCCATAAGCCCAAGAAAAGGGCTTTGTTAGGGTGGCAGAGCCCGGTAATTGCGTAAAACTTAAACCTTTATTATCAGAGGTTCAATTCCTCTCCCTAACAAAATGTTCTTTATCAACATCATCTCTCTTATTGTCCCGATCCTTCTTGCCGTAGCCTTCCTTACCCTCGTCGAACGAAAAGTTTTAGGCTACATACAACTTCGAAAAGGGCCTAATATCGTAGGCCCCTACGGCCTCCTTCAACCAATCGCAGACGCAGTAAAACTCTTCACGAAAGAACCTCTACGACCACTTACATCCTCTATATCAATATTCATTCTAGCCCCCATTCTAGCCCTATCACTAGCCCTAACTATATGAATTCCCCTCCCAATACCCTACCCACTCATTAATATAAACTTGGGAGTTCTATTCATACTAGCAATATCAAGCCTCGCCGTATACTCCATCCTCTGATCAGGATGAGCTTCAAACTCCAAATACGCCCTAATCGGAGCCCTTCGAGCAGTAGCTCAAACAATCTCATATGAAGTAACACTAGCAATTATTCTCCTATCAGTCCTTCTAATAAACGGGTCATTCACATTATCTACGCTAATTATTACCCAAGAGCATATATGATTAATCTTTCCAGCTTGACCCCTAGCCATGATATGATTCATTTCCACTCTAGCAGAGACTAATCGAGCCCCCTTCGACCTAACTGAAGGAGAATCCGAACTAGTTTCTGGGTTTAACGTGGAATATGCAGCAGGTCCTTTTGCCCTGTTTTTTCTAGCAGAGTACGCAAATATTATTATAATAAATATCCTTACAACAATTCTATTCTTCGGTGCATTCCACAACCCATTCATACCAGAACTCTACTCTATTAACTTCACTATAAAAACCCTCTTACTAACTATCTGCTTCCTATGAATTCGAGCATCATACCCCCGATTCCGCTATGATCAACTAATACACTTATTATGAAAAAATTTTCTACCCCTAACTTTAGCCCTATGCATATGACATGTTGCCTTGCCCATTATTACCGCGAGTATCCCACCCCAAACATAAGAAATATGTCTGACAAAAGAGTTACTTTGATAGAGTAAATAATAGAGGTTTAAATCCTCTTATTTCTAGAATAATAGGCTTCGAACCTAATCTTAAGAATTCAAAGATCTTCGTGCTACCAAACTTACACTATATTCTACAGTAAGGTCAGCTAAATTAAGCTATCGGGCCCATACCCCGAAAATGTTGGTTTATACCCTTCCCGTACTAATAAAACCCCCTATTCTCATTATCATTATAGCAACCATCATGACAGGGACCATGATCGTTATACTAAGCTCGCACTGGTTACTGATCTGAATTGGATTCGAAATAAACATGCTAGCCATCATCCCTATTCTCATAAAAAAGTACAATCCACGAGCCATAGAAGCCTCCACAAAATATTTCCTTACACAAGCCACTGCCTCAATACTACTAATGATAGGAGTCACTATTAACCTCCTTTACTCCGGCCAATGAGTAATCTCAAAAATCTCAAACCCCATCGCATCCATCATGATAACCACTGCCCTAACAATAAAACTAGGCCTATCTCCATTCCATTTCTGAGTTCCCGAAGTAACACAAGGAATTACACTTATATCAGGAATAATCCTACTAACATGACAAAAAATCGCACCTATATCCATCCTCTATCAAATCTCCCCATCAATTAATACCAACCTTCTTATACTAATAGCCCTTTCATCCGTTCTAGTAGGAGGCTGAGGCGGACTAAATCAAACTCAACTACGAAAAATCATAGCATACTCCTCCATTGCCCACATAGGTTGAATAGCCGCTATCATTACTTACAACCCCACAATAATAATTCTAAACTTAACTTTATATATTCTAATAACGCTATCTTCCTTCATACTATTTATATTAAACTCATCCACTACAACCTTATCTTTATCTCACATATGAAATAAATTTCCCCTAATCACCTCCATAATCTTAATCTTAATACTATCCCTAGGAGGACTACCCCCATTATCCGGCTTCATCCCTAAATGAATAATCATTCAAGAATTAACAAAAAATAACATAATTATTATTCCAACACTAATGGCCATCACCGCCCTACTTAACCTATACTTCTACCTGCGACTCACATATAGCACCGCACTTACTATATTCCCATCCACAAATAACATAAAAATAAAATGACAATTCGAACACACAAAAAAGGTAACCTTACTGCCCCCCTTAATTATTACCTCAACTATATTACTCCCACTAACACCTATATTATCAGTCTTGGACTAGGAGTTTAGGTTAGACCAGACCAAGAGCCTTCAAAGCTCTAAGCAAGTGCTATACACTTAACCCCTGACCAAATCACCCCTAAGGGCTGCAAGAATCTATCTTACATCAATTGAATGCAAATCAAACACTTTAATTAAGCTAAGCCCTCCCTAGATTGGTGAGCTTCTACCTCACGAAATTTTAGTTAACAGCTAAATACCCTAATAACTGGCTTCAATCTACCTTCTCCCGCCGCGTAGAAAAAAAAGGCGGGAGAAGCCCCGGCGGCGTCTAGGCTGCTTCTTTGAATTTGCAATTCAATATGAAAATTCACCACGGAGCTTGGTAAAAAGAGGACTTAAACCCCTATCTTTAGATTTACAGTCTAATGCTTTTATCAGCCATTTTACCTATGTTCATTAACCGATGATTGTTCTCTACTAATCACAAAGATATTGGTACTTTATATCTACTGTTTGGAGCATGAGCCGGCATAGTAGGCACTGCCTTGAGCCTCCTCATCCGAGCCGAGCTAGGTCAGCCCGGTACTTTACTAGGCGACGACCAAATTTATAATGTCGTCGTAACCGCCCATGCTTTCGTAATAATCTTCTTCATAGTCATGCCCATTATAATTGGGGGCTTTGGGAACTGACTGGTGCCATTAATAATTGGTGCTCCGGACATGGCATTCCCCCGAATAAATAACATGAGCTTCTGACTTCTTCCTCCATCTTTTCTTCTACTATTAGCATCTTCTATGGTAGAAGCAGGTGCAGGAACGGGATGGACTGTATATCCTCCACTGGCTGGCAATCTGGCCCATGCAGGAGCATCCGTTGATCTTACAATTTTCTCCTTACATCTAGCTGGAGTCTCTTCTATTTTAGGGGCAATCAATTTCATCACTACTATTATCAACATAAAACCCCCTGCAATATCCCAGTATCAAACTCCCCTGTTTGTATGATCAGTACTAATTACAGCAGTTCTACTTTTACTATCGCTACCTGTACTGGCTGCTGGAATTACAATACTTTTAACAGACCGGAATCTTAATACAACATTTTTCGACCCCGCTGGAGGAGGAGACCCTATCTTATATCAACACCTATTCTGATTCTTCGGACATCCTGAAGTTTACATTCTTATCCTGCCCGGATTCGGAATAATTTCTCACATTGTTACTTACTACTCAGGGAAAAAAGAGCCTTTCGGCTATATAGGAATAGTATGGGCAATAATATCTATTGGGTTTTTAGGCTTTATCGTATGAGCTCACCATATGTTTACCGTAGGAATAGACGTAGACACACGAGCATACTTCACATCCGCCACTATAATTATTGCTATTCCAACAGGAGTAAAAGTATTTAGTTGATTGGCAACACTTCACGGAGGCAATATTAAATGGTCTCCAGCCATACTATGAGCTTTAGGGTTTATTTTCTTATTTACAGTAGGCGGGCTAACAGGTATTGTTCTAGCTAATTCGTCCTTAGACATCGTTCTTCATGATACATATTATGTTGTAGCTCACTTTCACTATGTGCTTTCAATGGGAGCAGTTTTTGCTATCATGGGTGGATTTGCCCACTGATTCCCTTTATTCTCAGGTTATACTCTTAACGATACTTGAGCAAAGATTCACTTTACAATTATGTTTGTGGGAGTAAATATAACTTTCTTCCCTCAGCATTTCCTAGGTTTATCCGGAATGCCTCGTCGATACTCTGACTATCCAGATGCATATACCACCTGAAATACCGTCTCCTCTATAGGATCGTTTATCTCACTTACAGCGGTGATGCTTATAATTTTTATAATCTGAGAAGCCTTTGCATCCAAACGAGAAGTTGCTATAGTAGAACTTACTACAACTAACATTGAATGACTACATGGATGTCCCCCTCCATATCACACGTTCGAAGAACCTACATATGTAATCCAAAAATAAGAAAGGAAGGAATCGAACCCCCTAAAATTGGTTTCAAGCCAATGCCATAACCATTATGTCTTTCTCAATTAGGAGATATTAGTAAAACATTACATGACTTTGTCAAAGTTAAATTATAGGTGAAACCCCTATATATCTCTATGGCGTACCCATTTCAACTCGGATTACAGGACGCAACCTCCCCTATTATAGAGGAGCTACTTCATTTTCATGATCACACGCTAATAATTGTATTCTTAATCAGTTCTTTAGTTCTCTACATCATTTCACTAATGTTAACTACAAAATTAACTCATACAAGCACAATAGACGCACAAGAAGTAGAAACAGTATGAACTATCCTACCCGCCATCATCCTAATCCTAATCGCTCTGCCTTCCCTCCGAATCCTTTACATAATAGACGAAATTAATAACCCCTCCTTAACCGTGAAAACAATAGGCCACCAATGATACTGAAGCTATGAATATACTGATTATGAAGACTTAAACTTTGACTCCTACATAATCCCAACACAAGAATTAAAGCCAGGAGAACTCCGACTATTAGAGGTAGACAACCGAGTTGTCCTCCCAATAGAAATAACCATCCGAATACTTATCTCTTCAGAAGACGTTTTGCATTCATGAGCCGTTCCATCACTAGGTCTAAAAACTGACGCTATCCCAGGACGACTGAACCAAACCACCCTCATAGCCATACGACCAGGACTGTATTATGGCCAGTGCTCTGAAATCTGCGGATCTAACCATAGCTTTATGCCCATTGTTCTTGAAATAGTCCCCCTATCTTACTTCGAAACCTGATCTGCCTTAATAGTATAACCTAGACTAGACTTACTCATTAAGAAGCTATAAAGCATTAACCTTTTAAGTTAAAGACTGGGAGTTTTAACCTCCCCTTAATGAAATGCCACAGCTAGACACATCCACCTGATTCATTATAATCCTTTCAATATTTCTCACCCTCTTTATTCTATTTCAACTAAAAATTTCAAATCACTACTACCCAGAAAACCCAATAACCAAATCTGCTAAGATCACTGGTCAACATAACCCTTGAGAAAACAAATGAACGAAAATCTATTCGCCTCTTTCGCTGCCCCCTCAATAATAGGTCTCCCTATTGTAGTACTGATCGTCATGTTCCCTTCCATTTTATTCCCAGCACCCAATCGCCTAATCAATAACCGGTTAATCTCCATTCAACAATGATTAATTCAATTAACATCAAAACAAATACTAGCAATTCACAACCAGAAGGGACGAACCTGAGCTCTCATACTTATATCACTAATTCTATTCATTGGCTCAACTAATCTACTTGGACTATTACCCCACTCATTTACACCCACAACCCAACTCTCTATAAACCTCGGAATAGCAATCCCCCTATGAGCAGGGACAGTAATTACCGGCTTCCGCTATAAGACCAAAGCATCCTTGGCACACTTTCTACCCCAAGGCACCCCTCTTCCCCTAATTCCAATACTAGTAATCATCGAAACTATTAGTCTATTCATTCAACCCATAGCTCTAGCCGTTCGATTAACCGCCAATATTACTGCAGGACACCTCCTAATCCACTTGATTGGAGGGGCTACCTTAGCTCTTATTAATATTAGCGCGGCCACAGCTTTTATTACTTTTATTATTTTAATCCTTCTTACGATTCTAGAATTTGCTGTTGCTTTAATTCAAGCCTATGTTTTTACCTTACTAGTAAGTCTATACTTACACGACAACACCTAATGACCCACCAAACTCATGCCTACCATATAGTCAACCCAAGCCCATGACCGCTGACAGGAGCCCTTTCTGCCCTTCTTATAACATCGGGTCTTATCATATGATTTCACTATAACTCAATATCCCTACTTACATTAGGACTTACAACCAATCTATTAACCATATACCAGTGATGACGAGATGTGATCCGAGAAGGCACATTCCAAGGACATCATACCCCTATTGTACAAAAAGGACTACGCTACGGAATAGTTCTTTTTATTGTATCAGAAGTATTTTTCTTTGCAGGCTTCTTTTGAGCCTTTTACCATTCCAGCCTAGCTCCTACTCCTGAACTTGGGGGTTGCTGGCCTCCCACCGGAATTATTCCTCTTAACCCATTAGAAGTTCCTTTGCTCAATACCTCAGTACTCCTGGCCTCCGGAGTATCTATTACTTGAGCTCATCATAGTTTAATAGAAGGCAATCGCAAACATATACTTCAAGCCCTATTTATTACAATCTCCTTAGGCGTATATTTTACACTATTACAGGCCTCCGAATATTATGAGACATCTTTTACAATCTCCGATGGGGTATACGGATCTACCTTTTTTATAGCCACTGGATTTCACGGATTACACGTAATTATTGGCTCTACATTCCTTATTGTATGCTTTCTCCGACAACTATATTACCACTTCACATCAAACCATCACTTCGGATTTGAAGCCGCTGCATGATACTGACACTTTGTTGATGTAGTCTGACTATTCTTATATGTATCTATTTATTGATGAGGATCCTACTTCTTTAGTATAACTAGTACAATTGACTTCCAATCAGTTAGCTCCAGATTAACCTGGAAAGAAGTAATAAACGTAATACTAACCTTGATAACTAATGTAACCCTGGCATCCTTACTTGTACTAATCGCATTCTGACTTCCCCAACTAAATATCTACACAGACAAGGCAAGCCCCTACGAATGTGGTTTTGACCCCATGGGATCTGCTCGCCTACCTTTCTCTATAAAATTCTTCCTAGTTGCCATCACATTTCTGCTTTTCGACCTAGAAATTGCACTCCTGCTCCCACTTCCCTGAGCGTCACAAACCAACAAGCTAACAACAATACTTATCATAGCACTTCTACTAATCTCCCTCCTAGCTGCAAGCCTAGCGTACGAATGGACCGAAAAGGGACTAGAATGAACCGAATATGATAATTAGTTTAAGCCAAAACAAATGATTTCGACTCATTAGATTATGATTTATCTCATAATTATCACATGTCCATAGTATATATTAATATCTTTCTGGCATTTATCCTTTCTCTGATAGGCATACTTGTTTACCGATCACACCTAATATCATCGCTACTATGCTTAGAGGGCATAATATTATCACTATTTGTAATAATATCTGTAACTATTCTCAACAATCACCTTACATTAGCCAGCATGATACCAATCGTACTACTAGTATTTGCTGCTTGCGAAGCAGCATTAGGACTATCTCTACTAGTTATAGTATCTAACACCTACGGGACTGATTACGTACAAAACCTAAACCTTTTACAATGCTAAAAATTATTATCCCTACTACCATACTAATCCCCCTTACATGGATATCAAAGCCTAACATAATCTGAATTAACACGACAACATATGGTTTGCTAATCAGCTTAATCAGCTTATTTTATCTAAATCAACCAAATGATAATACATTGAACACCTCCTTAATATTTTTCTCTGATTCTCTATCAGCACCGTTATTAGCACTTACAACATGACTTCTGCCCCTTATACTCATAGCGAGTCAACACCATTTATCAAAAGAACCCTTAACTCGAAAAAAACTATATATCTCAATACTAATTCTTCTCCAATTGTTTCTAATTATAACCTTCACCGCCTCTGAACTTATCTTCTTTTATATTCTATTTGAAGCAACACTAATCCCAACCCTGATTATTATTACCCGATGAGGAAATCAAACTGAACGACTAAACGCAGGGCTCTACTTCTTATTTTACACTTTAATAGGATCCCTCCCACTCCTAGTAGCTCTCCTTTACATCCACAATCTCATGGGCTCCCTGAATTTTCTCATAATTCAATACTGAACTCAACCTCTGCCAAACTCCTGATCTAACATTTTCTTATGATTGGCATGCATGATAGCATTCATAGTAAAGATACCTCTATACGGCCTCCACTTGTGACTACCAAAAGCACACGTAGAGGCCCCTATTGCCGGCTCCATAGTACTTGCTGCTGTACTCCTAAAACTAGGAGGCTATGGCATAATACGAATTACTACCCTACTAAACCCCCTGACCAACTTCATAGCGTATCCTTTCATAATATTATCTCTATGAGGCATAATCATAACAAGCTCTATCTGTCTCCGTCAAACAGACCTAAAATCCCTAATTGCATACTCCTCAGTTAGTCATATAGCACTGGTTATCGTAGCAGTTCTTATTCAAACACCATGAAGCTATATAGGTGCAACAGCTCTAATGATTGCCCATGGTTTAACATCCTCAATACTATTCTGCTTAGCCAACTCTAATTACGAACGAATCCATAGCCGTACTATAATTCTCGCACGAGGACTTCAAACCCTCCTTCCCCTAATAGCAGCCTGATGACTACTAGCAAGTCTCACAAATCTGGCTCTCCCTCCAACAATTAATCTTATTGGAGAACTATTTGTAGTAATAGCCTCATTCTCATGATCCAACATTACCATCATTCTAATAGGAATTAACATTACCATCACTGCCCTATACTCACTTTACATATTAATCACCACACAACGTGGTAAATATTCCCACCATATCAAAAATATTAAACCATCATTCACACGAGAAAACGCCCTAATAACCTTACATCTACTGCCCCTCCTCCTCCTATCCCTTAACCCCAAAATCATTCTCGGCCCCATCTACTGTAGGCATAGTTTAACAAAAACATTAGATTGTGAGTCTAACAATAAAAGCTAAAACCTTTTTGCTTACCGAAAAAGTACTGCAAGAACTGCTAACTCATGCTCCCATGTATAAGAACATGGCTTTTTCAACTTTTATAGGATAGAAGTAATCCATTGGTCTTAGGAACCAAAAAATTGGTGCAACTCCAAATAAAAGTAATAAATATATTTACTTCATGCATAATCACAGCCCTAGTCATTCTTACTTTGCCCATCATTATAGCCTCTACTAAACTCTACAAAAATAAGCTATACCCATACTATGTAAAAACCGCTACCTCTTACGCATTCATAATTAGCATAATCCCCACAATAATATTCATCTACTCAGGACAGGAAACAATTGTTTCAAACTGGCATTGAATAACTATCCAAACTATAAAACTATCCATGAGTTTCAAGTTAGACTACTTCTCAATAATCTTTGTACCTGTAGCCCTTTTTGTTACCTGGTCTATCATGGAATTCTCCATATGATACATGCACTCCGATCCTTATATTAACCGATTTTTCAAGTACCTTCTCTTATTCCTTATTACTATAATAGTCTTAGTTACCGCAAACAACATATTCCAACTATTCATTGGCTGAGAAGGAGTTGGCATTATATCATTTTTACTTATTGGATGATGGTACGGCCGAACCGATGCAAATACAGCCGCCCTACAAGCCGTTCTCTATAACCGTATTGGAGACGTAGGCTTCATCATAACCATAGCATGGTTTCTATTAAACTTAAACACATGAGACCTTCAACAAATCTTCATTACAACAAACAATAACTTTAACTTACCACTACTTGGCCTACTACTAGCAGCTACCGGTAAATCTGCTCAGTTCGGCTTACATCCCTGACTCCCCTCAGCCATAGAAGGCCCTACTCCTGTATCAGCCCTACTTCACTCAAGTACAATAGTTGTAGCAGGAGTGTTTCTTCTCATCCGCTTTCATCCACTAATAGAGCATAACCAAACTATTCAAACCCTCACTTTATGCTTAGGGGCCATTACTACATTATTTACCGCAATCTGCGCTCTTACACAGAACGACATCAAAAAAATTGTAGCATTCTCTACCTCAAGTCAACTAGGCCTAATAATAGTAACGATTGGCATTAATCAGCCTTATCTAGCCTTCTTACACATCTGCACTCACGCATTTTTTAAAGCCATACTATTTATATGTTCAGGGTCAATTATCCATAGCCTAAACGATGAACAAGATATTCGAAAAATAGGCGGCCTATTTAAAGTCCTCCCCTTCACCACAACTTCCCTGATTGTCGGAAGCCTCGCATTAACAGGCATGCCTTTCCTTACAGGATTCTACTCCAAAGACCTGATCATCGAGTCCGCCAACACGTCGAATACCAACGCCTGAGCCCTCTTAATTACACTCGTTGCCACATCCCTAACCGCTGCCTACAGCACCCGAATTATATTCTTTGCACTACTAGGCCAGCCCCGCTTCTCCCCTATAATCCTTATCAACGAGAACAATCCTCTCCTAATTAACTCTATTAAACGACTCCTTATCGGAAGTGTATTTGCAGGATTCATTATCTCCCACAGCATCACACCCACCACCATCCCACAGATAACTATGCCTCATTATCTAAAAGTGATAGCCCTTGCAGTAACTATCTTGGGTTTCATCCTGGCACTAGAACTAAACCTTACCATGCAAGGACTTAAATTTAATTACCCTTCTAACTACTTTAAATTTTCCAACCTCCTTGGCTACTACCCAGCCATTATGCACCGCCTCACACCTAAAACAAGTCTAACCATCAGCCAGAAATCAGCATCTATGCTTCTGGATTCCATCTGACTAGAAAGCATTTTACCCAAGTCAATCTCGTATTTCCAAATAAAATCTTCTACCCTTATTTCAAATCAAAAGGGTCTCATCAAACTCTATTTCCTATCATTCATACTAACTATAATTCTCAGCCTATTAATCCTTAATTACCACGGGTAACTTCCATAATAACCAACACGCCAGTTAACAGCGATCAACCTGTAACAATCACCAACCAGGTTCCATAACTATATAAAGCCGCAATACCCATAGCCTCTTCACTAAAAAACCCAGAGTCTCCCGTATCATAGATCACTCAATCCCCCATTCCATTAAACTTTAATACTACCTCCACCTCATCATCCTTCAAAATATAGCAAGCAGTCAACAATTCAGACAGCAGGCCAGTAATAAAAGCCGCTAGAACAGCCTTATTTGAAACTCACACCTCAGGGTACTGCTCAGTAGCCATAGCAGTTGTATAACCAAATACTACTAATATTCCTCCCAAATAGATTAAAAACACTATCAACCCTAAAAAAGAGCCCCCAAAATTCAGAACAATCGCACAACCAATCCCACCGCTAATAATTAGCACAAGCCCACCGTAAATAGGAGATGGTTTAGTGGCAAAACCCACAAAACTCATCACAAAGACGATACTTAAAATAAATACAATGTATGTTATCATTATTCCTACATGGAATCTAACCATGACTAATGACATGAAAAATCATCGTTGTATTTCAACTATAAGAACATTAATGACCAACATTCGAAAAACTCACCCACTAGCCAAAATTGTCAATAACTCATTCATTGACCTCCCAGCGCCATCTAACATCTCTGCTTGATGGAATTTCGGATCCTTGCTAGGAGTATGCCTGATTCTACAGATTCTAACAGGTTTATTTTTAGCTATACACTATACATCGGACACAGCCACAGCTTTTTCATCAGTCACCCACATCTGTCGAGACGTTAACTACGGCTGAATTATCCGCTACATACATGCAAATGGCGCTTCCATATTCTTTATTTGTCTGTTCATACATGTGGGACGAGGCCTATACTACGGATCCTATGTATTCATAGAAACATGAAACATTGGAATTGCACTACTATTCGCAACCATAGCCACAGCATTCATAGGCTATGTACTGCCATGAGGACAAATATCATTTTGAGGAGCAACCGTAATTACTAATCTTCTCTCTGCCATCCCCTATATCGGAACCAACTTAGTAGAATGAATCTGAGGCGGCTTCTCAGTGGACAAAGCAACCCTAACACGATTCTTTGCATTCCACTTTATCCTCCCATTCATTATCGCAGCCCTAGCAATAGTACACCTCCTATTTCTACATGAGACCGGATCCAACAACCCCTCAGGAATCACATCAAACTCAGACAAAATTCCATTTCACCCTTACTACACAATCAAAGACATCCTAGGAGCCTTACTCCTACTCCTAGCCCTAATAACACTAGTCTTATTCTCACCAGACCTATTAGGAGACCCAGATAACTACACCCCTGCAAACCCCCTAAGTACCCCACCACATATCAAACCCGAATGATATTTCCTATTCGCCTATGCTATCCTACGATCCATTCCCAATAAACTAGGAGGCGTACTCGCTCTAGTATTCTCCATCCTAATCCTGGCATTCGTTCCATTCCTCCACACATCTAAACAACGCAGCATAATATTCCGACCCCTAAGCCAATGCCTGTTCTGACTTTTAGTCGCCGATCTTCTCACCTTAACATGAATCGGAGGACAACCAGTTGAACACCCTTTCATCATCATCGGACAAGTCGCCTCAGTTCTATATTTCACCATCTTATTGATTCTAATACCAATAATTAGCGTTATCGAAAATAACCTTCTAAAATGAAGAGTCTTTGTAGTATAACCATTACCTTGGTCTTGTAAACCAAAAATGGAGAGTAATCACCCTCCCTAAGACTCAAGGAAGAAGCTCTTGCTCCACCATCAGCACCCAAAGCTGAAATTCTTCTTAAACTATTCCCTGATGCCCCCTACATTCATATATTGAATCACCCCTACTGTGCTACGTCAGTATCTCCAAAAATCCTTCTCCCCCCTATGTACGTCGTGCATTAATGGCTTGCCCCATGCATATAAGCATGTACATAATATTATATCTTTACATAGGACATACTGACTTAACCTTACAGTTCACTGATCTTCAACAGTTGGTTAAATGCATATCACCTAGTCCAATAAGGGCTTAATCACCATGCCTCGAGAAACCATCAATCCTTGCTCGTAATGTCCCTCTTCTCGCTCCGGGCCCATATCAACGTGGGGGTTTCTATTATGGAACTATACCTGGCATCTGGTTCTTACCTCAGGGCCATGATCTTATTTACTCCAATCCTACTAATTCTTGCAAATGGGACATCTCGATGGACTAATGACTAATCAGCCCATGATCACACATAACTGTGGTGTCATGCATTTGGTATCTTTTAATTTTCGGGGGGGAATCTGCTATCACTCATCTACGACCGCAACGGCACTAACTCTAACTTATCTTCTGCTCTCAGGGAATATGCCCGTCGCGGCCCTAATGCAGTCAAATAACTTGTAGCTGGACTTATTCATTATCATTTATCAACTCACGCATAAAATCAAGGTGCTATTCAGTCAATGGTTTCAGGACATATAATTCTAGGACACACGTACGTACACGTACGTACACGTNCGTACACGTGCGTACACGTGCGTACACGTGCGTACACGTGCGTACACGTGCGTACACGTNCGTACACGTGCGTACACGTNCGTACACGTNCGTACACGTNCGTACACGTNCGTACACGTNCGTACACGTACGTACACGTACGTACACGTNCGTACACGTNCGTACACGTNCGTACACGTGCGTACACGTNCGTACACGTGCGTACACGTGCGTACACGTGCGTACACGTGCGTACACGTGCGTACACGTGCGTACACGTGCGTACACGTACGTACGCGCGCAAGACATTAAGTTAACTTATACAAACCCCCCTTACCCCCCATAAACTCATGTCATCTATTATACACTCATTTATGTCCCGCCAAACCCCAAAAACAGGACTAAGTGCATACAATACTCACAAGCTTTATTTAAATTGTATACAAATGTATTGCTACTCTAGTTAACTTAACACAACGGTCTTACACGCATTTGATCTCGTAGTCTATCTATAGATAGCATTCCCTTTTTTCCCCCTCTCATATTTACTATGTATTTTATTTATTACGCACACTACAATTTCAGTATAA